AAACCATTGGTGCGAAAATTGATTATTGCTCCTATAGAGTTCGAACTATCTATGGGGTATTAGGAATCAAAATTTGGATATTTATAGATGAAGAATAATAAGAATAAGACTGTACTTATCTTTACGTTCTATTCTGCGATAGAACAAAAAACGACAAATTCTATCGTTTTTTTATGTTCAATCAACACAAAAAAAAATGAGCAGTTCAAAATTCTATAAGGTTAAATAAAAATTTGATTGATCATTTGATATAATTGCTATGCTTAGTGTGCGACTCGTTGGGGTTTTTAGGCTTAGGATTCAAAAAAAAAATGGACGGACCGGGGTATGAACTAATAACTATAGCACTAATAACCAACTCATCGCTTCGGATTATCTGGATCCAAAGAATCAGTCAAGATATGATATATCGGTCATATCATTATAGCAACTGAAATATTTTTTTGCATTAAGTAAAAGAAAAAAAACCAATCTGATTATGAATATATATCTAAATTAATTGTGAAGCAAAATAAAAAAAAAGTATGTGGATAAATAGAAGGATGAGAGAAAGAGAGAAAAAGAAATAGCAATGAAAGGATATATGATTCCAATATGTAAGGTCTATAAAGCATCTCCTAAAGAGCAATGTAATAGAGCATCAATAGAGATTCATCAATAATTAGATGAATCTCTGTTCATCCGAAGAAAAAATCAAGAGCCTTAAGTCAATAAAGACTGAGAAGGTTGACTCAAGAAGAAATTAACAAATTTTTTTTTTTAGTGGGGCTCCATTGTAGAATTTAGACCTAAGCATTAATCGAGAGGCGATGGGGACGATGGAACCCGTGAATGCAGAGGATTCTATTGACAACGAATCCTAATGATTTATCGGGGAGGACGGCGGAACAAACCAGAGATCACTTCATTTCTTTTTTTATTCTGATTCTGACAGACAGGTCATGAGTTAACCCGACAACTGAAATAGATATTGAAAGAGTAAATATTCGCCCGCGAAAATTTGTTTTATTAGATTGCTAAATTTTTGTCAATCCGATATGAATATGATAAAAAAAGACAAAACTAAATAAAGATTCGTTATAACAGTATAACAAAAACAAGATTAGACATTATCTATAAATAGAATCCATGTTTAATTACTTATTTATATATCCAATATATATCTATATCCAAACAAGATATACAAATTTGTAATAGATCAGATAAAATCTTAAAGCAAAGAATCTCAGGATTCAATCTATTATTCATTAACTACCTGTATATCTTAATATATCTTAAGAATAAAATATTTTTTTAGTCATTTTTTCGCGAGGAGCTGGATGAGAAGAAACTCTCATGTCCAGTTCTGTAGTAGAGATGGAATTCATAAACAACCATCAACTATAACCCAAAAAGAACCAGATTTCGTAAACAACATAGAGGAAGAATGAAAGGAATATCTTATCGAGGTAATCGCATTTGTTTCGGTAGATATGCTCTTCAAGCACTTGAACCCGCTTGGATTACATCTAGACAAATAGAAGCAGGTCGCCGTGCAATGACACGAAATGTACGCCGTGGTGGAAAAATATGGGTACGTATATTTCCAGACAAACCAGTTACGGTAAGACCTACAGAAACACGTATGGGTTCGGGTAAAGGATCTCCCGAGTATTGGGTAGCTGTCGTTAAACCGGGCAGAATACTTTATGAAATGAGCGGAGTAGCCGAAAATATAGCCAGAAAAGCTATTTCAATAGCGGCGTCCAAAATGCCCATAAAAACTCAATTCATTATTTCAGGATAGGAATATAGAACCAAAGGAAAGAAGTCTTGGGAATAAAAAAACACTTGCGAGTTTCCTTTTTTTTTGACAAACAATATTTCTTTTTTTTCTTCGTCCTTTGTTGCATTGAAAGAAGAGATTAAAAAAAATGATTCAACCTCAGACCCATTTGAATGTAGCAGATAACAGCGGGGCCCGAAAATTGATGTGTATTCGAGTCATAGGAGCTAGTAATCGCCAATATGCCCATATTGGTGACGTTATTGTTGCTGTGATCAAGGAAGCAGTACCAAATACACCTCTAGAAAGATCAGAAGTGATCAGAGCTGTAATTGTACGTACTTGTAAAGAACTCAAACGCGACAACGGTATGATAATACGATATGATGACAATGCTGCAGTTGTCATTGATCAAGAAGGAAATCCAAAAGGAACTCGAATTTTTGGTGCGATCGCCCGGGAATTGAGACAGTTAAATTTCACTAAAATAGTTTCATTAGCTCCTGAGGTATTATAAGACGAGACATCAATATAGTTCTAGTATTTAAATTAGAGTATTTAAATGACATAGATTAATTAGTAGATTGTGTTTCACGTATATACCTTTACTAAGTCAAAACAAAAAAGAACATGTTGATTATATCAAAATTCGGGACCAACAATAATTTTAGTTTACCATGGGTAAGGACACTATTGCTGACATAATAACCTCTATACGAAATGCTGACATGAATAGAAAAGGAACGATTCGAATAGCATCTACTAACATCACCGAAAACATTGTTAAAATACTTTTACGAGAGGGTTTTATCGATAACGTAAGGAAACATCGGGAAAGCAACAAATATTTTTTTGTTTTAACCCTACGACATAGAAGGAATAGGAAAGGACCTTATAGAACTATTTTAAATTTACGACGGATCAGTCGACCCGGTCTACGAATCTATTCTAACTCTCAACAAATTCCTAGAATTTTAGGCGGGATGGGGATTGTAATTCTTTCTACGTCTCGGGGTATAATGACAGACCGGGAGGCTCGACTAGAAGGAATCGGCGGAGAAATTTTGTGTTATATATGGTAATCCGTCTGATACCCGAATTGTATCCGAAACTTTCCATTTGTGAAAAAAAGAAAAAAGGACGAGTTGTCTAATAGAACCCCCCCTGCCCTACCGTAGGTGATACATCAAGGAAGTTTTGTCTGGAATAAAAGAACAAAAAGGGATTCATGGAGGTTTAATTAGTGAATCGCTTCCCAATGATATCCTCCAGATTCCTTTATATAATGAAAATGAAGATCTTTTTTGGGGTTATGTTTCCGGAAGGATCCGATCGGGTTTTATATGTATACCACCCTGGGATAGAGTCAACAAAAGTGAAGAAAGTGCTTATGATTCAACCACGGGACGCATAATTTATAGACTCCGCAACAAGGATTCGAATGATTAGGGGGGTTTTCAACTTCAAAATTCCTTTCAGGGGATCCGATTCAAGGTTCAAAAATTTCAAGAAACTTATTTTCTTCCAATAAGTGGATTCGGAAAAATTTAAGGAATAACAACTATGAAAATAAGGGCTTCCGTTCGTAAAATTTGTGAAAAATGTCGACTAATCCGTAGGAGGGGACGAATTATCGTAATTTGTTCCAATCCGAGACATAAACAAAGACAAGGATAATCTTTCTATTCTAATTTGGCATGAAATGGATATATCCATATATCTCTGACTTATCTTTATGAAATGATAAAATATGGCAAAACCTATACCAAAAGTTGGTTCACGTAAGAATGGGCGCAGTGGTCCACGTAAAAGTGCACGTAGAATACCAAAAGGAGTTATTCATGTTCAAGCAAGTTTCAACAATACTATTGTTACCGTTACAGATGTACGGGGTCGGGTAATTTCTTGGTCCTCCGCCGGTACTTGTGGATTCAAGGGTACAAGAAGAGGGACTCCTTTTGCTGCTCAAACCGCAGCAGGAAATGCTATTAGAGCAGTAGTAGACCAAGGTATGCAACGAGCAGAAGTTATGATAAAAGGTCCTGGTCTCGGAAGAGATGCAGCATTACGAGCTATTCGTAGAAGTGGTATACTATTAAGTTTCGTACGGGATGTAACCCCTATGCCACATAATGGCTGTCGACCCCCTAAAAAAAGACGTGTGTAGAAATAAACACTAACGCGATTTCAAGAGAAATAAATGATTCAATGATCTGATCAAATAATATTACTATGGTTCGAGAGAAAGTAAAGGTCTCTACTCGGACACTACAGTGGAAGTGTGTTGAATCAAGAACAGATAGTAAGCGTCTTTATTATGGACGCTTTATTCTGTCTCCACTTATGAAAGGTCAAGCCGACACAATAGGCATTGCGATGCGAAGAGCTTTGCTTGGAGAAATAGAGGGAACAGGTATTACACGTGCAAAATCTGAGAAAATACCACACGAATACTCTAGCATAGTAGGTATTCAAGAATCAGTACATGAAATTTTAATGAATTTGAAAGAAATTGTATTGAGAAGTAATTTGTATGGAACTCGTAACGCCTTTATTTGTGCCAAGGGGCCCGGATATGTAACTGCTCAAGACATCATCTTACCGCCTTCCGTGGAAATCGTTGATAATACACAGCATATAGCTAGCCTAACAGAACCAATTGATTTGTGTATTGAATTACAAATCGAGAGAAATAGAGGATACCGTCTAAAAACACCAACTAACTTTCACAGCGGAAGTTATCCTATAGATGCTGTATTCATGCCTGTTCGAAATGCGAATCATAGTATTCATTGTTATGGGAATGCTAATGAAAAACAAGAGATACTTTTTCTAGAAATATGGACAAATGGAAGTTTAACTCCTAAGGAAGCACTTCATGAAGCCTCTCGGAATTTGATTGATTTATTTATTCCTTTTCTACATGCGGAAGAAGAAAACTTACATTTAGAAAACAATCAACACAACGTTACTTTACCTTTTTTTCCTTTTCATGATAGATTAGCTAAACTAAGAAAAAAGAAAAACGAAATAGCACTGAAATATATTTTTATTGACCAATCAGAATTGCCTCCTAGGATCTATAATTGTCTCAAAAAGTCCAATATACATACATTATTGGACCTTTTGAATAACAGTCAAGAAGACCTTATGAAAATTGAACATTTTCGCATAGAAGATGTAAAACAAATATTGGGCATTCTAGAAAAGAAGTAGAAAAACATTTCAAAATTGATTTACCAAAATTTTAAACCCATTGGATTTATTTCATTTTTTTTTTATTTTACTTTAACTTTTTCTTTAACTTTAGAAAAAAAAACGAAAATGGATTTTGAACCTTCAGCACACTCCATATATTTGGTATTCGGACCAGAGTTGAATAAATGTATCTAGGGAGAATTCACTTTGACTTTGAAGTGACTACTCCCTAGATACGCGCATCATGATATCGTTTTTTTAAATTGAATCAATTTAAAAAAGACCTAAAGTTAGGGATTTATCAATCGGTAATGTTGCTCCAATACCCAACCAAAGGGCCACTGCAGTACCAATCAAAAAAACGGTTGTCGCTACTGGACGACGAAATGGATTTTGGAATTTATTAACATTTTCCAAAAAGGGTACTGTTAATAATCCCGCAGGTACTGAAACCATTAAAAGAACACCCAATAACTTGTTAGGTACTGTACGAAGTATTTGAAATACAGGAAAGAAATACCATTCAGGTAAGATTTCCAAAGGAGTTGCAAACGGATCTGCGGGTTCACCAATCATTGAAGGTTCTAGAACCGCTAAGCCTACGTTACAAGCAATAGTACCAAGAATTACTACTGGAAAAATATATAAAAGATCATTAGGCCATGCGGGTTCCCCATAATAATTATGACCCATACCCTTAGCTAATTTAGCTCTTAATACAGGATCGTTCAAGTCAGGTTTTTTTGTTATTAGGATAGGTGAATTCTTATAAATCCATCCCCCGAAGGAACCGGACATGATAATTTTTCATCATCCGGCTCAAGCAAAAATCAATCGAATTAAATGGATACAAATGGATACATATAAAAAAAATCGATATGTTATGTTATAAAATCTATATGTTCTCCACACATATCTGAACGGTTCTATATGTACGAAAAAAGTTAACCGATTCCATTGTACGAAGTTGCAACTATACTATACATTCCAAGGAATTCCATTTTTACAGGTAAATGCTCAATACCCAAGTAGGCGTACAAAGTTGATCATGATCAAGCGCTTTCTGGGTCGTCTTAGGCCTTGCGATTCACCTTTATCCCAAAAATATATCAAGATTTTTTACATACAAAGGATTTACTTGTTACTAATAGAGTCTAGCCTTTGCTCTTCTTTAGATCCCTTGTTTCACTCCGATAGTATAATAATAAGAAATCGGGTCGATGCAGAAGAAATGAATGCATTTTCATACTATTAAGTAAGAAAGTAAAAAAAAAAAAAAATAACTAAAATCGAATTGGAATTATGCCAAATCACTTATTCTGCTGGATCTTACGGAGCCCTGTTCATGCACGACATCGTCAGGTGGTCTGATCATAGAAAAGATTCTCTTAAAGCGAACCAGCCTATCCTTTGTATGGGGCTTACATGGTGGTTGGAACAAAGACACATTTGGTTGTGAATTCCAATGTAGCAGATAAAGGCATATTTCTGCACGGCCCAATCAATAGTTCAAGTCACACACTCCCATAATCCATTTTCTCTTCGGGGAATTCCCTTCAACTATTCATGTCATATCAAATAATATAATAGAATATTGTGGAGTTGAAAGGAAATATCCAAATACATGTCTTATTTTTTTTTTCAATAATCCATATTTGTAGCAATGAAATACTATTGTTCCTCCCCCAAGTAATAAGTGATTCTAAATAGCTATGATCTATATTCTCTATAAAGGACCAGAAATGCCTTGCTTACGTATCATTAGGAAATGCATTAACATAAATACAGCAGTAAGAAGGGGTAATACAAAGGTGTGTAAACTATAAAAACGGGTCAAAGTGGATTGTCCCACACTAGCACTTCCACGCAATAACTCTACCAAAGGCGATCCTATTACCGGAATAGCTTCCGGCACGCCTGTTACAATTTTGACTGCCCAATAACCAATTTGGTCCCGAGGTAAGGAATAACCTGTTACACCAAAAGATGCGGTCAATACACCCAGAACCACACCCGTAACCCAAGTCAATTCGCGAGGTTTTTTAAAACCACCAGTGAGATAGACACGAAATACGTGCAGGATCATCATTAAGACCATCATACTTGCCGACCATCGATGAACTGATCGGATTAACCAACCAAAGTTAGCTTCAGTCATTATGTATTGAACAGAAGCAAAAGCCTCAGTAACGGTTGGACGATAGTAAAAAGTCATAGCAAATCCTGTAGCTACTTGTACTAAAAAACAAGTAAGCGTAATTCCTCCTAGACAATAAAATATGTTAACATGAGGAGGAACATATTTACTAGTTATATCATCTGCAATCGCCTGAATCTCGAGGCGTTCTTCGAACCAATCATAGACTTTATTGAGATAGGTAAACCAAGAGGACTCCTTCCCCCCCCCAAGAACCGTATATGAGAATTTCATCTCGTACAGCTCAAACAAAAACACCCAAATAATAGGCGAAACGGATATGGAATAGAAAGTTTGAAACTTCTTAATCTTTTCATTCAATTTTATCTGAAGACACAAAAGAGTAAAAAAAAATCCGAAAGCTCTTTTTTGTAGTTGGAATTATAATGCCAAAAAATCAAGTCGGCTCATTCGTCTTTATTTACGTTCATTGTTACAGGCCTCTTGAATCTTCTATTTACCTACTTATTTCTTTTTCTTTGCTTTGATTTTTTATTTCTATAGAATGGGACTTTATTCTTATTTTCTTTTTGATAGGAATTCTCTTGTTAAGACCCTATGAATCAATTGAAACCTCAGATTCATACCAGAACCGCGATGATTCAATAAAACCTTGAAACTAAGTCCAACGATTCTTTGAGTAAGAACCATCGGATCATCACTTATTCAATGAATAGAATAGATATAATAACTAAAAATACAAAGAAAGGTTTGTCCTTTGATCAAAATAAGCATAAACTAAATGAGAGTTTGAAAGAAGAAAAAATCTTTCGATTTCTAAATAATATAACTCTTTCTTTGAAATTTTTTTTTGAGTCCGGCCGCGAGGTTTGAATATTAAGTATGAATCATAGTTCGAAGACTTCGTGATCCATTTCATATATTCCGTGCTCCGGATACTCGAATAGCTATCCGACGGGATAAAACTATCTCTATCAAGATGACAGACCTTTTTTCTGTACTATCAATGGGATCAATTATAACAAGTCACACACTCATATTCCGGAAATACAGAAACAAATAAATTTCACGGTCGAACTACCAAAAAAGAATGGGCTAAAAAAAATCCGAGAACTAAAACAAAAGTTTCACTTTTTGTATTGAAAAGCGAGGCTTCGTGGTTCTTGTGAATCTAATTCATTGAAATTCCATCCAGTAAAACAGAAGAATTATAAATCTCCAAAATAATGGATAAGAATATCGAAAATAAAGCCATTGCGACACCCATCAAAGGAGTCGTTCCCCATCCAGGGGCTACTTTACCATATTCCGAATTCAACGGTTTCAAAAAATCCCCTACAACAGTTCGTCTTGGACCAGATCTAGAACTACCCTCAACGGTTTGTGTAGCCATAAATCTTATTTTGTATTCAGTGAGATCTGTTGACTTTGTATACCATTCCGTTGTAAATAAACGATTTTATGATAGATCCATTGGGGTCTTGAAATTATATAATAATGGAAACAGCAACCTTAGTCGCCATCTCTATATCTGGTTTACTTGTAAGTTTTACTGGGTACGCCTTATATACTGCCTTTGGGCAACCCTCTCAACAACTAAGAGATCCATTTGAGGAACACGGGGACTAATTGAAGTAATGAGCCCCCCAATATGGGGGGGCTCATTACTTCAATTGAAATAATGAAAAATCATTTCACTTTTTTAGTTTGAATTTTAGGCGGTTCTCGAAAAAAGATAGCGAAAAAAATTATCCCTAGAGTAGATACTAAGAGGAATGTATAAACCAATGCTTCCATAAATTCGATCGTGATTTACAATTATAGCTTCCATACCTGTTTATTTGGAATCATCTCCCGAATAAAATAAAGAAAGAACAAGAATCAACGAAAAGGCAGCGATTAAAATCAATCAAGATTTTCCCAGCAGCCTATGTCAAATCACAAGAAGCGAAAAAGAAAATAACAAAGCAATCTTGCATCAGACTACTTGCCTTTTTGTAGTTGGATCCCCAAGTTTTTGGAATGCTCCAAATTCCACTTGAGCATCCAAATCTGGATCAATACCGGCAAAAACATCTCGGAACAGAGTTCTAGCACCATGCCAAATGTGTCCGAAGAAGAAAAGCAAAGCAAATGAAGCATGCCCAAAAGTAAACCAACCCCTTGGACTGCTACGAAAAACACCATCGGATTTCAAAGTAGCACGATCTAATTCAAAAATTTCACCCAATTGAGCACGTCTAGCATATTTTTTCACAGTAGCTGGATCACTATAACTCACTCCATTGAGTTCGCCACCATAGAACTCAACGGTTACCCCTACTTGTTCGACACTATACTTTGATTCTGCCCTTCTAAAAGGGACATCCGCTCTAACAATTCCGTCTCCGTCTACCAAAACAACCGGAAATGTTTCAAAAAAGGTAGGCATACGGCGTACAAAAAGTTCACGCCCTTCTTTATCTCTAAAGATAGGGTGCCCTAACCACCCAACGGCTATTCCATCCCCGTTGTCCATTGAACCCGCTCTGAATAATCCCCCCTTTGCCGGATTATTGCCAATGTAATCATAAAAAGCTAATTTTTCAGGAATTTTCGACCAAGCTTCCGATAAACTTTGATTTTCGGCTAACCCAGCACTAACCCTTCGATATATTTCTTGCTGGAAGTATCCTTGATCCCATTGATAACGAGTAGGGCCAAATAATTCGATGGGGGTAGTCGCCGAACCATACCACATAGTTCCAGCAACAACAAAAGCTGCAAAAAAGACAGCAGCTATACTACTGGAAAGGACGGTTTCAATATTTCCCATACGTAATCCTTTGTATAAACGTTGGGGTGGACGGACACTAAGATGGAATAAGCCTGCTAATATGCCCAACGTGCCTGCTGCAATATGATGAGAGGCTATTCCTCCCGGAACAAAAGGATCAAAACCTTCCACGCCCCACGCTGGGTTTACAGGTTGTACCTTTCCGGTTAGTCCATAAGGATCGGACACCCATATTCCAGGACCATACAATCCTGTTACATGAAATGCGCCAAAGCCAAAGCAAGCTACTCCTGAGAGAAATAAATGAATTCCAAAAATCTTGGGCAAATCCAAAGAGGGTTTTCCTGTGCGCTCGTCGCAAAAAATTTCTAGATCCCAATATACCCAATGCCAAATAGCTGCCAAGAAGCACAAGCCAGAAAACACAATATGGGCTCCGGCCACACCTTCGTAACTCCAAATACCCGGATTTGTTATAGTCCCCCCTGTAATACTCCAACCGCCCCATGAATTGGTTATTCCTAAACGAGTCATGAAGGGTATAACGAACATACCTTGTCTCCACATTGGATCAAGAACGGGATCGGAGGGATCAAAAACGGCTAATTCATATAGAGCCATTGAACCGGCCCAACCAGCAACCAGAGCTGTATGCATTATATGAACAGAAAGCAAGCGACCGGGATCATTCAATACGACAGTATGAACACGATACCAAGGCAAACCCATGGAAATACCTCTTTATCAACGAAAAATAGACACTATGTAACTTTATTGCATTGGAATATGAATATGCTACGGACCCCCTTTTCGGTGGATTCTTTCGGAGAAAGAAAGGATTACTTACTATTTGTTCTATTCCATTAGTAATAACAGAAGAATTCGGCTCAGAAGAAAAAAGAGAAGCAGATCTATTCTATACCCGATAAGTATCAATACGCAATGGGGGTTGATCCTATTGTTTATGAATGAATGCAGCCATATTTCTTCATCATTAAAAGGACCTATTCGTAGGAATTCTTTTTGATTCATTCTGTCTTTCTTTATTTTATGGCCTTATTCTATCTATGTATAAAATATGATAAAGCCCAATATTATTAAGACAATAAACCCATTAATACGCTTCCACATCAAAGTGAAATATAGTATTTAATTCTTTTTCTTTCATTTCATGCCTATTGGTGTTCCAAGAGTTCCTTTTCGAATCCCGGGGGAGGAAGATTCAGTTTGGGTTGACATATAGTGCGACTTGTCAAATATATTGGGTCATATGGGATTCCCCCGTTCTCTCGCCCGATCGAGATATCCTCTGTTTCGCCCAAAAAAGATTGATTAAATTATCAAAAATTTGTAGCGTGAAATGTAATGAAGTGCAATTCGAGATCCATTTCATTTTTTTTTGGAGGGTATCCAGATTAATATTTTCACTTAGAATGATTTATGGTTGGCTTGGTTGGACCGATAAAATGAAGTATCCAGGCTCCGTTTAGAAAAACCCAATTGGTAATATATTTATAATTACCGCACCTAATATCATAATTTTTTTATTTAAAAATTAGAAATAAGAGCGATTTGAAACTGTTAATCAATCGAATAATATGAGAAAGACGGTGAATATTTGGCGGAAAACATGAAAGAAAAAGAAAAAAGTAAATGAAATCATAGCAAAAAGGCGTGGTATTGGGTCATTTGTCCTATATGCGCAAATCAAAATCGGACAGATCTTTACTCGGAGTAGAGCATAAACCTAAAAAAAAATTGAATAAAAAATTGACGAAACCCATTCAGGAACAAGAAAATGACATTGTGATTTGGATTGAATCCCAATGAAAAAACTAGATCAATGAAAAGTTTGTGTGATAAGTTTAGCAAACTTTTTCTATATTATAGGAAAACGGGCCAAAACTCATCTTTCTTTAATTTAAAATTTATTTTATTTTTTTTTTTAAATGAGAAGTTAGAAGGAGCTCGCTATAAAAAGCGAAGGATGGCTGGAATCTACACATTGATTTTTTTTCGCAATTTTTGTTGAACCGTATGCATCAAAAGGTGCCTGTACGGCTACTAAGGGATACAATTTTATCCTAATCAACCGACTTTATCGAGACAGAGTCCTTTTTTTAGGCCAAGAGGTTGATAGCGAGATCTCGAATCAACTTATTAGTCTTCTGATATATCTCACTATGGAGAATGAGAACAAAGAGGCGTATTTGTTTATAAACTCTCCCGGCGGATGGGTAGTCCCCGGACTAGCTGTTTATGATACTATGCAATTTGTGAAACCAGATGTGCATACAATATGCATGGGATTGGCTGCTTCAATGGGATCTTTTCTCCTGGTCGGAGGAGCAATTACCAAACGTGTAGCATTCCCTCACGCTCGGCGCCAATGAGTTTTTTTTTTTATTTTATTGTTATTGAAAGAAAAAAGAAGACTATGCCTTCGCCCTATGAAATATGAATTAGGAAGTAATAATAGCATGGCACTTCGAATTCGATATGAATTTTTTTTTATTTCTTTTTTTTTTTCAAAATATTAGATTATGTATCGAAAGAGTAGTATGAGAGAAAGGGCATTTCCAATTTTATCTTACCTGCCGTGGGCCCTTTTCAGTGTCACAAACTTTTTTTCTTTTCACACCAGAGAGAGACTATTAACAATATTTATCTTATGAAAGAATACAAAAAAAGAAACTTTGGGATTGCTGAATCACAGACGAAATAAATATATAAAGCAACGGAGCCATCATAGTATTTTTTAACTTCTACGAAAAAAAAGAAAAAAAGAAGGGTGGTAATTGGATTATTTATTGATCGCGGTCTAATAGACTCTATATTCTCTCTTTTTTCTTTCATCGGAAAAAAAAGGAATTCCATTGTAAAGCCGTATGCAATGCGAAAAAAATGCCTGTACGGTTGGTTGTTCAATTCTATCTTTTTTTCTTATTATTCTTTAGCTATTCTTCCCGCCTCCTTATGTGAGTTAGAAGAACCCTTTGTTATGTTATATCATCAGGGTAATGATCCATCAACCCGCTAATTCTTATTTTGAGGCACAAACGGGAGAATTTATCCTGGAAGCGGAAGAACTACTGAAACTTCGCGAAAGCATCACAAGGGTTTATATACAAAGAACGGGCAAACCCTCCTGGGTTGTAAACGAAGACATGGAAAGAGATGTTTTTATGTCAGCAACAGAAGCCCAAGCTCATGGAATTATTGATCATGTAGCGTTACCGGTTAAATAACAAATAGCAATAGCTATGATTTAACACAAATCCACAATTTCATTAAGATTGATTTAATCCCTCTTATTTCTTATCTTAAGGGTTAATTTTTTATTAATCTTTTAAATAGAAAAAGAGGTAATTCATAATCATCTGGTTAGGATCGATCTAAACCAGTCTATTATGTATAAGATTATAAGATTTAGCATGCCAACTATTAAACAACTTATTAGAAATGCAAGACAGCCAATTAGAAATGTCACGAAATCCCCTGCTCTTCGGGGATGTCCTCAGCGCCGAGGAACATGTACTAGGGTGTATGTGCGACTTGTTCAGATCATGGGCTAAGAAAAAGGAAACAATTTTTTCAGTATCAACGATCAGTACCAGTGAATAGAATGGGGTTCTTCCAGTCTCTATCTAAAAAAGATAGATCTACCATATCCTTCTATTTATTGTGTATGAAATTTATGGTTTCCATTGGCGCAAATCCAATCTTGGAATTGAAGATGAAAAAAAATTCCCCATTGGCAGCAAATGCTTATCCATTAAGCGGGGAAACTCCTATTTAACAAGCAAAAGGATTATGCTTCGACTCTTGCAAAGAACGGACTAACAGGGTCAGCTAGCCAATCAATCCTCATAATTAAATACCGTTACTGTATAAGATAGATCTCGTCGTGAAAGATCTATTACTGGAAAATTTATGAGTAGAGCCGAAGAGTGTGAACTGTACAAGTTACCAATAGCATTGATTAAATGAAGGAACGAGCTCCGGTGTATAGAGAGGGCCTCACCGTTTAAGAAGTAACCATAGAAACGATGGAACCCACTATTTATTTAGCCATTTCTATTTACTCCTTTTTTTCGTTATTAGGCTTTTTTTGATACCTAGTATCAATACAATTTCTTATTTCAAGGCGAAATGCCGAGAAAAAAGGAAAAATCGTGGTCGGGACGGTTAGAGTAGCAAAAGCCATTGGAATTTTTATTTTATACATTGGAAGAATCCGTTTTGTTATTACTAGACTAGAAAAGAATAACTGAAAGAAAGAATTAGTTATTCATCAAAATTTCTTTTATTCAATGACCAGAATTAAACGAGGATATATAGCTCGGAGACGTCGAATAAAAATTCGTTTATTTGCATCAAGCTTTCGAGGGGCTCATTCAAGACTTACTCGAACTATTACTCAACAGAGAATAAGAGCTTTGGTTTCGGCTCATCGGGATAGAGATAGGAAAAAAAGAGATTTTCGTCGTTTGTGGATCACTCGAATAAATGCAGTAATTCGCGAGAGAGGGGTATCCTATAGTTATAGTAGATTAATACACAATCTTTACAAGAAACAGTTGCTTCTTAATCGTAAAATACTTGCACAAATAGCTATCTTAAATAGGAATTGTCTTTATATGATTTCCAACGAGATTATAAAATAAAATAAGGGGATCGTAAGGAATCCACCGAACTGCTTTAAATGAAATGGGGTTCCCACGAGAATGAACTCGGGGAAGGTAGAGTAGAACTTAGTATGATAAAAAAAAATTCTGATAAAGTCATCAAAATGAGCGAAGACGCTCAATAAAAAAAAGATTTCTTTTTCTTCCCCAACCCGATTCTTTTATTTTTTTTTCTTACGACAATTTTGATTATCAGATTTTTTGAATAAAGCATTGGTCCACGTTTGATAATTTTGAGTCAATTGAGGGGTAACCTATTTATTTCTGTTTCTAAGAGCAGTAGTTCTCGCGGTTGACTCGCTTCTTTCAAATTGTTTCTCATTATTAAGAAAGGGTAACGAAGATAAAATACGAGCTTGTTTTATAGCAATAGTAATTAATCGTTGTTGTTTTAAGGTCAATCTATTTACTCGCCTAGATAATATTTTTCCTTGTTCACTAATAAATCGACTAATTAAACTCATGTTTCTATAATCAATTCGATCCCCCGATTGGATCGGGGGCAAACGCCTACGAAAAGACCGCTTGGATTTAAGAAAGAGTCGCTTGGATTTATCCATGATTTCTTTATTCCTTATTTCTAAAAATAGTCCTATCCTTATCTCTATTTCGAAAATCCTATCTTATTTTGTTTTGATCGGATCAAATTCAAATCATCGAATTAATATAAGATTAATATAATAAATAGGATTTGGTTTGTTTATTTTATTATTATTTATTATTTAAATATATAAATGTAATATTAAATATAGAAATCTAATAATAAATATATGTAATAATATGTAAGAATAAAATAATATAAATAATATATAAATATATGCATTATATATAAGTAATTATATACTTAATAGATTATATACCTAATGTATGTCATATTTTCATATTCTCGGGAAGGGTGACATACGAGCACTTGATTCGATTTATTTCTTTATCTCCCCGTGAATTGTATGTTTGTAACAATAGGGACAGAATTTCTTCAATTCCAATCGACTAGGCGTATTGTGTCGATTTTTTTGAGTAATATACCTGGAAATGCCCGTTGATTCCTTATTAAGGCCACAACTGGTACATTCCAAAATAATCGTTACTCGGACATCTTTACTCTTGGCCATGAACCTCCTTTGAGTTTTTAATTCACCCCAACCCCTCTATTTTATTTTCCGATCAAAAGCGAAGAAGAAAGGAATGAAAAAAGAAATAAAAATTGCTAACAAAATTGCTAACTTAAAACGAAATTCTGAAAGATTTTGTTGCAATCAATTGCAATCAAGATAGTAAATCAATATAGATTCTAGGAAATAATAAGAATAAATAATACAATGATTTCTAACTCTATTTAGAATCACAGTACCGTATTTTCTTTAAGTATCTTGTAAGATACTGTTGTTTCAGCCACATTTGTCTTTTCGCTCTACTAGTAGGAAGCTTGAACCCGAGTTTCAGTGAGGTTGAATCCACCTTTTTCGTTCTACCTTCCTTATTTATTTTATCTAATTCTTATCTAATCTAATTCTAACAAAACTCAAAAAAAAAAGGAGGGGGTGGATTAGTTACAGATATTTGATTGTATCTTGATCTAATCTTTTTCACCCCGTCCCGCGGCAATAACTAGAATTAAAAAAAAGGGAAGGTTAACGCATCCGGGAAGAAACGATTGATCTCTATCAATAAACCCGCTAAAGAACCGAACCATAGAGTACTTAGTACCGGTGCTACGGAAAGATATGTTTTTAGATCTCGCATTTAAAAGCCTCCTTCTTTATCGTATTACATTATAGTAATACATATCCATATATAATCACACGTATATGTGGTTAAATAGAATCACATGTATATGTGGTTAAAGACCATTTGTATTTGTATATTTGTACGCGGAATTCCTAATTCAAAATTCAAATTGAAATGTACAATGATTCGATAGATAAGATTTTTCCTTTTCTTAAAACAGAGCAAAAAAATATGTCCCCTTCCGCCTGAGAATTCCCGCCAAAAATATTCATTTATTATTCATTATATAGTTGTTATATGATATGAGACCAAAAAGAGCAAATAGAAAGAGAATTTTTGTATATCACATAGATGAAATGAAATTAAGGGTGTGGAAAACAAGACAGGAATTCTCTACAATGACATTGTAGACCAATCGAAAGGGATGTAGCGCAGCTTGGTAGCGCGTTTGTTTTGGGTACAAAATGTCACGGGTTCAAATCCTGTCATCCCTACCTATTACTTCTCCTTTGAGCAGTAACGAGGGAGCCATTTTAGATTGCTTAAAATTAAGCATACATAATCTATCATTTTCTCATCTTATATATGATATATGATAGTATAAGTGTGTACGATGTTGGGGTTATACAAAAAAAGAATCCTGCTTTTTACAGTCTTCTTTATTATGATAAGAAAGCGCTCTTAGTTCAGTTCGGTAGAACGTGGGTCTCCAAAACCCAATGTCGTAGGTTCAAATCCTACAGAGCGCGATTCCGCTCTTGTTAGGTCGAAAATTATGCCGAACTGAAAAAAAAAAAAAATAAATTGAACAGCAATTCGAATTTGACCTCCTTGGATGAAAGGGGTCAGTCAAAAAAAGAGATGGTAATTAATCAAAGGCCCAACTGATCACCACGTCTGTATTGTAAATATGCCGTTACGAATAATCCAGCCAAAGTAATAGGAATTAGACCTAAGACGATTCCAAATAGAAAAACTTCAATCATTTCAATTTATTTGAAAGAAGAAAAAGAAAGGTAATATCTATCCCTAAAGAGTAATCTCTATTGCCCACGAATCTCAATAACTAATAATTGATAATTAACACGGTACGGAACTATAGAATATCTGGAATAGGACAGAAAGATTTGTTTTTATAAATTGTTCGTTCATTCAATTAATTTTCAAATAAGTCGTATCTTACTCAG